ATTTGATACTTATAATATTATATATCTATAATAATATGTACCTAATATTATATATTTGCAATACTGTATATTTATGATATTAAATGTTTGTAATAGTTCATATTTGTAATACTGTATAATGTATATATATATATATGTATATACGTTTATGGGCGGTAGAATACCCCACTCGAGACTTTTCCTGTTTATGGGGGTTTTCAGGAGTGTTAGCTATGTCACGAGTTTTGGGGGGTAGGGGGGTTTTAACCCGCAAAAACCGGGGAGGAAAATCTTAGATATTCTTCGAGTGATTTTAGTGTTATGCACTTGATATCCTAATATGTAAGTATTTTGAATAAAGTCTTTTCACCATGAATACTATTTCCTATGCAGGCAAGGAAATGTACAACCTTATGTATTATTACCGTGTGCACTCTGAAATGTCAAGTGAAAGGAAACCAAAAAAAGGAAACCCCTTGCCCGATGGAGAGAACGCCCGGCATGTTGGGTAACGAGTCGTATGTTTGCCACCATTAACTTATGCAAGCGTCAAGAAAAGAATGAGGAATAATATCAAGTCATGGCCCTGAAGTAGGAACCAAATGCCAGGAATAGTTCACTAAGTGAAACCCCCACAATCATTGTCCCTCACCTTCAATAACCGTGTGCATTAAGAAATCAACTGATGGTAGGTTCTTACTGCATAGGATTTTAATAAAGTACGAGATGTTGATACTTGGTATATATTTGACTATGGATGTTTGTGTTAGGTATTTAAGTTTCGTTTTACTATATTTCAATTACTTTGGATATATCTCGTCATGTTTATATGATTTACATTATATGTTGATGAATGAATGGGGTACATCGAGATATGTTGATAATACATTAATGTCCTTGAATGCTATTATATATGGTTAACATATATATATGGTGAAAATACATATATGTACAAAAAGTACATATATTGTAAATAGTCGCAACGAGTAGTTTAATTTAGAATCCTAGCTTTGGGAGTTAGGGGTAGGAGTTAAAATCTCCTCTCTTTGAGCAAAAGGGAGGAATTTAACCTCCGACATCCGGTTTACAAGACCGGCGCTCTGATACTGAGCTACTGTTGCAGGGTATTTCGAGGACTTTATTTTCTGTTCAGCCTGCGAGTGGGAAAAAGATAAGGAATAAGGAGAAGTATAGAACAGATGCTACTTGGCCAATGATAATAAAGGGCTGTTCTGCTGGCATACCTCCGATTCAGGTGAGGATAATTACGTCTGCGATGAGGGTTCAGAATAAGAACTGGGAGATTGGCCGAAATGTAAGCCCTCGTTGTTTTGATGTGTGAAGGAATGGGACTACTATAAGAACGAGAATAGAAGCTAAAAGGGCTAGGACACCGCCTAGTTTGTTGGGAATAGAGCGTAGGATTGCGTATGCAAATAGGAAGTATCACTCTGGCTTGATGTGGGGAGGAGTAACTATTGGATTGGCGGGTGTAAAATTGTCCGGGTCACCTAACAGGTTGGGGGAGAAGAGGGCTAGGGAGACAAGAGAAATTAGTAAGATTGCAAAGCCTAAGAGATCTTTGTATGAGAAGTATGGGTGGAATGAAATTTTATCTGCGTTTGAGTTTAAGCCTATTGGGTTGTTAGACCCGGTCTCATGTAGGAATAGAAGGTGGAGAATTGTCATGGCTAAAATAACGAATGGGAAGAGGAAGTGGAAGGCGAAGAATCGGGTGAGGGTGGCATTATCTACTGAGAAACCACCTCAGATTCATTCTACAAGTATAGTTCCTACATAAGGAACTGCAGATAAGAGGTTGGTAATGACAGTAGCCCCTCAAAATGATATTTGCCCTCAGGGGAGAACGTAACCAACAAAAGCTGTCATCATTACTAGGAGTAGGAGAACTACGCCGATATTTCAAGTCTCTTTATAAAGGTAGGAGCCGTAATAGAGGCCTCGTCCGATGTGGAAATAGATGCAAATGAAGAAGAAAGATGCACCATTTGCATGGAGGTTTCGGATGAGTCATCCGAAGTTAACATCCCGGCAGATGTGGGCAACTGAGTTGAAGGCGGATTCGATGTCAGGGGTGTAGTGTATTGCAAGGAATAGTCCTGTAAGGATTTGGGAAATTAGGCAAAGGCCAAGTAGTGAACCGAAGTTTCATCATGCAGAGATGTTAGCGGGAGTTGGGAGGTCAACTAGTGCGTCGTTAGCGATTTTTAGTAGTGGGTGGGTTTTTCGTAGGCTTGCCATTAGGGTTCTTGTAGTTGAATAACAACGGTGGTTTTTCAAGCCATTAGTCCTGGTTAGAGTCCTGGCAGGAATTATGACTTATATGATGTGTCTGTTATTGTTCGGCTTGGTTTTGGGACTAGTTGCAGTTGCTTCTAATCCTTCTCCTTACTTTGCTGCTTTGGGTTTAGTAGTTGTGTCGGGTATGGGGTGTGGTGTTTTAGTGGGGCACGGGGGTTCTTTTTTATCACTAGTCTTATTCTTAATTTATTTAGGAGGAATGCTAGTTGTGTTTGCTTATTCGTCAGCTTTAGCTGCTGAGCCGTATCCTGAGAGTTGAGGGAGTCCAGCGGTTGTGATATACATGGTGATCTATGGGGTGTGTGTAGTGTTAGCTTGTATCTTCTTAGGGGGTGGCTGATATGAGGTTTCTTGGGTCCCTGCGGATGATATGGGGGAGTTTTCTGTTTTTCGGGGGGATACAGGGGGAGTGGCGTTAATGTATTCGTTGGGAGGGGGGATGCTAGTAATTAGTGCATGAGTGTTACTTCTTACTCTGTTCGTAGTCTTGGAATTAACGCGGGGGTTAAGTCGAGGGACGGTTCGGGCGGTTTAGTAAGAGATTAGGAGAATGGCAAGGGCTAGGGTGAGGAAGAATAGGGCGAGGTAGGTTTTGATTATTCCTTGCTGGGCGTTGCTTGTTGTGGTAATTAGTGGGATGTTTGATGAGGCCAGGGACTTAGGGCCTGCCTTTTCTAATCAGGTTTGGTCAACTATTTGGCTAGCGATGGCTTGACCTAGAGTGAGGTTAAGCTTAGGTGTAAAACGGTGAATAATATGTGGGAAGAAGCCTAATATATTGGAGAAGTGATGTGTAGCGAGTGTCGGGGTAGTTTTGAATTGTTTATTTGTCAGGGATGCTAGTTCGAGGGCAATAATTAGTCCAAGAATGGTTACAGCCAAGGCAGCCAATTTTAGTAAGGGGGGTATGGATATAATTGGTGTTTTTAGTGGGGTAATATTAGATGTAATCAGGAGGCCGGCGACAATGCTGCCTCATGCTAGTCGTTTGATGGGGTTAATTACTGCAGGGTTGTTTTCATTAATAGGGGAGAGAGCGTTGAATCGGGGGTGGCCTATAGATACAAAGAATACAACTCGAAGGCTATAGATGGCTGTAAAGGAAGTGGCAATGAGGGTAAGTGTGAGGGCTCAGGCGTTGAGGTGGGATGTGTTTAGTGCTTCAATGATGGCGTCTTTAGAGAAGAAGCCAGCTAGAAAGGGGGTACCAGTTAAGGCAAGGCTGCCGAGGGTAAGGCAAGAAGAGGTGAAGGGGGTGAGGTGATGCAGGCCTCCTATTTTACGAATATCTTGCTCGTCGTTTAGGCTGTGGATGATTGATCCAGAGCAGAGGAAGAGTATGGCTTTGAAGAAAGCGTGGGTGCAGATGTGGAGGAAGGCAAGTTGGGGTTGGTTGAGGCCGATTGTTACTATTATAAGTCCTAGCTGGCTTGATGTAGAGAATGCAACGATTTTTTTAATGTCGTTTTGGGTGAGGGCACAGGTGGCGGTAAATAGTGTTGTCAAGGCCCCTAGACATAGGCAGAGGGTTAAGGCTGTTTGATTATTTTCCATCAGGGGACTTATTCGGACCAGGAGGAAGATTCCTGCAACAACTATAGTGCTGGAGTGCAGTAGGGCAGAGACCGGCGTAGGGCCCTCTATGGCAGAGGGAAGTCAGGGGTGAAGGCCAAATTGGGCTGATTTGCCAGTGGCGGCAATGATTAGTCCGAGAAGTGGGAGGGTTAAGTCAAAGTTTTTGGCGGTTGCAAATATTTGTTGTATCTCTCATGAGTTTAAGTTGGTTGCTATTCAGGCTATGGCAAGAATAAGTCCAATATCCCCGACCCGGTTATATAGTACTGCTTGGAGGGCAGCTGTATTAGCGTCGGCCCGCCCATATCATCATCCGATGAGGAGGAAAGATATAATTCCCACGCCTTCCCAGCCGATGAAGAGTTGAAATATATTATTTGCTGTAACTAGAATGATTATAGCAATAAGGAATACTAAAAGGTATTTAAAGAACCGGTTCATGAATGGGTCTGAGTGTATATACCAGGATGCGAATTCGAGGATGGACCACGTCACGTACAGTGCAATAGGAGTAAAAATAATAGAGTAGTGGTCAAATTTTAGGCTAATATTAATATCAAAGGTTAGGGTGTTTATTCAAGTTCAGCTAGTAATGATTGTTTCTGCTCCTTCATTCATGAATAAGAATAGGGGAAGTAGACTAACGAAGAATGCTAGCTTAACTGCGGTCTTGACTTGTGTAAGAGCTCAGTTAGGGGGTTGAGGGTGGGGGGAGAGGGTTGTGAGCACGGGGTACACTAGTAAGGAGAAGATAATAATTAGACTAGTTGTTATTATTAGGGAGGTGGGGTGCATAGCTGCTACTTGGATTTGCACCAAGAGTTTCTGGTTCCTAAGACCAGCGGATGAGCTGTTATCCTTTAGGAGCTGCTCGAGTGAGCCCTGGGGTCCAACCAAGGTTGCGAAAATTAGCAGTTTTCGTTGCTGCGAGCCTCTCTCGGTAAATAAGGGGATTTTAACCCCTATTTTTAGAGCCACAGTCTAATGTTTTGAATTAAACTATATCTACAGGAGGTTCAACCTCAGATTAGTTCGGGTTTGAGGATGAGGAGGATTAAGGGAAGTAGATGTAGGGCAATGAGAAGATGTTCTCGAGAGTGTGTAGGATCTAGGGCAATGATGTGTGCAGGGAGTGGGCCTCGTTGTGTTATTAAGAATATGTAGAGGGAGTAGCCAGCAGTAATAAGGGTACCGGCTCCTGTTAGTGCTAAGGTTCAGTGAGACCAGTTAAACAGGGAAGTGATAATTATAAGCTCTCCTATGAGGTTGGGGAGAGGGGGTAATGCTAGGTTGGCAAGGCTGGCGATGAATCATCATGTAGTCATAAGGGGGAGAGCCATTTGCAGGCCTCGTGCTAAAACTATTGTTCGGCTGTGGGTTCGTTCATAGTTGGTATTTGCTAGGCAGAATAGGGCGGAGGATGTGAGGCCGTGCGCGATTATAAGGATGAGGGCTCCTGTGAAGCCTCAGGGTGTCTGAATTAGAATACCTCCAGCAACAAGGCCCATGTGGCTTACAGATGAGTAAGCGATTAGTGATTTTAGGTCTGTTTGGCGGAGGCAGATAGAGCCTGTTATAATAACGCCTCATAATGCGAAGACAATAAAGGGATAGCTGAGTTCTTTAGTGAGTGGCTCTAGTATAGTTATTATTCGTATCATGCCGTAACCTCCTAGTTTAAGGAGTACGGCTGCAAGTACTATTGATCCTGCAATGGGGGCTTCTACGTGGGCCTTGGGAAGTCATAAATGGACTCCGTACAAGGGTATTTTCACTAGGAATGCTAGGAGGCAGCCTGCTCATCATAGTTTATCCGCGTAAGATACAAGTTGCAAGGGGGAGGAGTATTGTAGGGTTAGAAGAGAGAGGGTTCCTGTGTTGTTTTGGAGTAAGAGGAGTGCTACTAGGAGGGGGAGTGAGCCTGCTAATGTATAAAACAAGAAGTAAGTTCCTGCATTTAAGCGTTCTGTTTGGTTACCCCAACGGGTAATAATTACTAGAGTTGGGATTAGGGTAGCTTCAAATATAATATAGAATATAATAATTTCGGTTGCGCTGAAAGCTAGAATGAGAAAAATCTGTAGGGATGTTAGGAGGGTAATATACATTCGTTGGCGGCTGATTGGTTCTAAGGCGGTGTGGTTTTGACTGGCTAAAATTATTAGTGGAAGGAGCCAGCAGGTAAGAACAAGGAGGGGGGTAGAGAGGGGGTCTGTGGCCATATACAGATTAAGTGATGACCAACCTGTCTCTGACAGATTTTCTAATCAAGTGAGGCTAGCCAGCGCAATAATGAGGCTGTAGGAAAGGGCTGTGGGTCATAACCATTTTGGAGGAGTTAATCAGGCTGTCGGGACGAGCATAATTGTGGGGATGAGGATTTTTAGCATTGTAGGAGGTTTAAGCTTTGTAGTCGGTCGTTACCATGGGTGCGGGAGGTGGCTACAAGTAGGGCGAGTCCTGCGCTTGCTTCGCAAGCTGAAAAAGCTAGTAAAAGTATTGGGGAGGCTGAGAAGTTAGTTGAGTCTAGCTGAAGGGCTCAAACGGAGAGTGCAATGAAGAGGGAAAGTATTATTGCTTCTAAGCATAGGAGGGCCGAGAGGAGGTGAGTTCGGTGAAATGCTAGGCCTGTCAGTCCTAGCAGGAAGGTGGCTGAGAAAGCGAAGTGAACGGGGGTCATAAGGCAATTATGGACTTTAACCATAAGTTTTTGAGCCGAAATCAAATGTTTTTCTTAGACTAATTACCTATTCAGCCCACTCTAGACCTCCTTGTAGTCACTCGTAAATAAGGCCTAATGTTAAGAGGATCAGGACGGCGGAGGCTCAAAGAAAGGTGCACAATGGTGAAGGGAGTTGGTCTCCTCATGGGAGTGGCAGAAGGAGAGCGATTTCTAGGTCAAATAGTAGGAAGAGGATAGCGACGAGGAAGAATCGAAGGGAGAATGGCAGACGGGCTGAGCCTAGGGGGTCAAAGCCACACTCATAGGGAGAAAGCTTTTCGTGGTCGGGGGATATTTGTGGTAGTCAGAAGGAGACTAAGGCTAGGACGGTTGAGAGGACAGCAGCGATTGTAATAATTGTTGTGATTAGGCTCATTATCTTTCCTTGGATTTTAACCAAGACCGGGTGATTGGAAGTCACTTATACTGGGGTTGATACTAGAAAGATTAGGATCCTCATCAGTAGATAGAGACGTAAAGGAATAGTCAGACAACGTCTACGAAATGTCAGTATCAGGCAGCGGCCTCAAATCCGAAGTGATGATCGGATGTGAAGTGGTGTAGGATTTGACGGATTAGACACACAGCTAAGAATGTAGAGCCAATAATGACATGGAGGCCGTGGAAGCCTGTGGCCACAAAAAATGTTGAGCCATAAACTCCGTCTGCAATTGTAAAAGGGGCTTCGTAATATTCTAGGGCCTGGAGAAAGGTGAAGTAAAAGCCTAGGAGAATAGTTAATGCTAAGGATTGAATTGCTTCTTTTCGATTACCTTCTATAATGCTATGATGGGCTCAGGTAACTGTGACTCCTGATGCAAGGAGGACTGCTGTGTTTAGCAGGGGGACTTCAAATGGGTCTAGAGTAGTAATGCCTGTGGGGGGTCAGCAGCCTCCTAGTTCAGGGGTAGGGGCAAGGCTAGCGTGATAGAAGGCTCAGAAGAATCCTAGGAAGAAAAAGACTTCGGAGGTAATGAAAAGGATTATTCCGAAGCGAAGTCCTTTTTGGACAGGGGGTGTATGGTGTCCTTGGAAAGTGCCTTCTCGGATGATATCGCGTCATCATTGATACATGGTAAGAAGAAGGAGGACTGTTCCAACAGCTATAAGCGTTGTAGAGTGGAAGTGGAATCAAATAGCGAGGCCTGACGTTATTAGTAGGGCAGCTACTGCGCCTGTTAATGGCCAGGGACTGGGGTCAACTATGTGGTATGCGTGTGCTTGATGGGCCATTATATGACTTTTTAAAACGTTTTACACGTTTTCTTGGAGGTAAAGGCTTAACAGCAGTACAAATACATAAGCTTGAATTATTGCCACGGCGACTTCTAATAATGTAAGGAGGAAGAGTAGAGTGGCGGTAAGGATGGCAACGGCAGGTATTAATGGTAGGAGCACAGCTGCGGCTGTTGCGATTAGTTGAATAAGGAGGTGGCCGGCTGTGAGGTTAGCAGTTAGTCGTACACCAAGTGCCAATGGTCGGATAAATAGGCTAATTGTTTCGATAACGATTAGGATTGGGATAAGAAGGGTGGGAGTACCTTCTGGAAGGAGGTGGCCTAGGGCTTCTGTTGGTTGATTTCGTATTCCAATGATGACTGTAGCCAATCAAAGCGGGAATGCGAAGCCTAAATTGAGGGAGAGTTGTGTTGTAGGGGTAAAGGTGTATGGTAGGAGGCCTAGTATGTTCACGGAGATAAGAAATAGTATTAGTGAAGTCAGTAGAAGAGCTCATTTGTGTCCCGGTACGTTAACAGGGATAAAAAGTTCGTGTGCGAATCGACCGATGAATCAGTTTTGTAGGGTCAATAATCGGTTATTTAATCATCGGGTTGTAGGTGCAGGGAGAAGTAGTCAGGGTAGGGTTAGGGCTAGTGCCATTAGGGGAATACCTAGTAATGTTGGACTTATAAATTGGTCAAAGAAGCTTAGTGTCATGGTCAGTTTCAAGGTTCTCCCTTGGCTTTTTCTGTGCTTTGAGGGGCAGGTTCATTTGGGAAGGTGTGTGCTATTACTTTAGGAGGTAAGATAGTTAGGAAAACTAATCAAGAGAAGATAAGGATGCTAAGCCAGGGTGTAGGGTTGAGCTGGGGCATGTCACTAAGGGTGATTGGGAGACACCAATTTTTAGCTTAAAAGGCTAATGCTATACCCGATTTAGCTTCTTAATGATGTATCTTCAAGCATTAGAGATGATCAGTTCTCGAAGTGTTCTAGTGGGACCGCTTCAACTACGATAGGCATAAAACTATGGTTGGCACCACAGATTTCAGAGCATTGGCCGTAAAAGACTCCTGGGCGGGATGCAATGAAAGCTGTTTGGTTTAATCGTCCGGGGACCGCGTCTATTTTAATGCCAAGAGAAGGGACTGCCCATGAGTGGAGAACATCATCAGCGGAGATTAGGACTCGAATAGGGGATTCAACTGGAACTACTATTCGGTGGTCTGCTTCGAGTAGTCGGAATTGACCTGGGGTTAGGTCCTGTGTGGGGATCATGTAAGAATCAAAGCCTAGGTCTTCGTAGTCTGTGTATTCATAGCTTCAGTATCACTGATGACCTACAGCCTTGATTGTTAAATGAGGGTCATTAATTTCGTCTATTAGGTAAAGAATACGTAGGGAGGGAAGAGCAATAAGGATGAGAATGATAGCTGGGAGGACTGTTCAGATGATTTCAATCTCTTGGGAGTCGAGGATGTAGCTATTGGTGAGTTTAGTTGTGATCATAGCTACAATAATGTAAAGTACGAACGCACTGATTAGAAATACGATTATTAGGGCGTGGTCGTGGAAGTGGAGAAGTTCCTCTATAACAGGCGAGGCTGCGTCTTGAAATCCTAGTTGTGTGGGATGAGCCATTATAAATGCAAGATACGTGGGAGTTTAACCCACAATTTTGCCTTGACAAGGCAGTGTAATATTCAGTTTTACTAGTATCTTATGAAGAAAGTGACAGAGCGGTTGATGTGATTGGCTTGAAACCAACTTATGGGGGTTCGACTCCTCCCTTTCTCGGTTATTGTGTTGTACTAAGACAAATGCAGGCTCCTCGAAGGTGTGATAAGGGGGAGGGCAGCCATGTAGTCATTCGACATTGGTTGTAGTTAGTTCTACTGACAGTACCTCACGTTTGGCAGCGAATGCCTCTCAGATGATAAATAGGAACATAATTACTGCTACGAGGGAGACTAGGGATCCGATAGAGGAAATTGTATTTCAAAGGGTGTAGGCATCGGGGTAGTCTGAGTATCGTCGGGGCATTCCTGCGAGTCCAAGGAAATGTTGTGGGAAGAATGTAAGATTAACACCTGCGAACATTACTCCAAAATGGATTTTAGTTCATGTGTCATGGAGGGTATATCCAGTGAATAGTGGGAATCAGTGTACGAAACCAGCAACGATGGCAAATACAGCCCCCATAGATAGGACGTAGTGGAAGTGGGCTACTACGTAGTATGTATCGTGGAGAACGATATCTAAAGATGAGTTGGCTAGGACGATCCCTGTTAGGCCTCCTACCGTAAAGAGGAAAATGAAGCCGATGGCTCAAAGAAGGGGAGTTTCTCATTTAATAGTACCTCCATGAAGGGTTGCAAGTCAGCTAAATACTTTAACTCCGGTTGGAATTGCGATGATTATAGTTGCGGATGTGAAGTAGGCTCGTGTGTCTACATCTATTCCGACTGTGAACATGTGGTGGGCTCAAACAATAAACCCTAGTAGGCCGATGGCCATCATAGCCCATACTATTCCCATATATCCGAAAGGTTCTTTTTTACCGGAGTAGTAGGCAACAATATGAGAAATCATACCAAATCCAGGAAGGATAAGAATATAGACTTCTGGGTGGCCAAAGAATCAGAATAAGTGTTGGTAAAGGATTGGGTCTCCTCCGCCTGCCGGGTCGAAGAAGGTTGTATTTAGGTTACGGTCTGTAAGAAGTATTGTAATACCAGCGGCAAGAACTGGAAGTGATAATAGAAGAAGGACAGCTGTAATTAGGACAGCCCACACAAATAAGGGTGTTTGGTATTGGGAGATAGCTGGGGGTTTCATATTAATGATTGTCGTAATGAAGTTGATTGCCCCAAGGATTGAAGAAATCCCTGCCAGGTGAAGAGAGAAAATAGTTAAGTCGACGGATGCTCCAGCGTGAGCCAGATTGCCGGCAAGGGGAGGATAGACTGTTCAACCAGTCCCAGCCCCGGCTTCAACGCCGGAAGAGGCGAGGAGTAGGAGGAAGGAAGGGGGTAGAAGTCAAAAGCTTATGTTATTCATTCGAGGGAATGCTATGTCGGGGGCTCCGATCATTAGGGGGATAAGTCAGTTTCCAAAACCTCCAATCATGATTGGTATTACTATAAAGAAAATCATGACGAAGGCATGGGCTGTAACGATTACGTTATAAATCTGGTCGTCTCCAAGAAGGGCACCTGGTTGGCTTAGTTCAGCTCGGATAAGCAGGCTTAGGGCTGTGCCAACTATTCCAGCTCATGCACCGAATACTAGATAGAGGGTGCCGATGTCTTTATGATTGGTTGAGAAAAATCAGCGTGTGATTGCCACAGGTAGGATGGCTGAGTAAGCGGTGGATTGTAGCCCCATATACAGAGGTTTAAGCCCTCTTCTTACCAAGCTCTGAGGTGTTTGACATGCAAGATTGCAAATCTTGAGGAGCAGACTAGCGTCTGCCGGGGCTTTCCCCGCCTCCTTTTTTGAAAAGGCGGGGAAAGGTAGACGGATGCTCGCTGGTTTGGGCGCTTAGCTGTTAACTAAGAGTTTGTAGGATCGAGGCCTGCCTGTCTAGGAAGGCTTTAGCTTAATTAAAGTGTCTGTTTTGCATGCAGGAGATGTGGGGTAGTGTCCCGCAAGTCTTATCAGGGGCTGGGAGATTCTCACTCTCGCTTAGGACTTTGAAGGCCCTTGGACTTATTTGCTATCCTAAGCCCCTTAGAGAGTTAGAATTGTTGTTAGGGCAGGGGTGAGGGGTAAGAGAGCGAGTGTGGCTACTAGGAATAGAGACAGGGGCAGGGAGAATTGATTGGAGGTAAAGCGTCAGGGGGTTGTTCCGTTTAGATTGTTAGGAGACATGGTTAAGGTTATTGCGTATGATAATCGGAGGTAGAAGTAGAGGCTGAGGAGGGCGCTAAGGGCGGCAAGAGTTGCTACGGGGGCCAGGTCTTGTTTGGAGAGTTCTTGCAGAATGAGTCATTTTGGCATAAACCCTGTGAGAGGGGGGAGGCCTCCTAGTGAAAGGAGAATAAGTGGGGCGAGGGCTGTAAGTGCGGGTGTTTTTGCTCAGGAGCTGGCGAGTATATTAATGTTTGTTGCTTTGTTTAATTTGAATACAAGGAAGGCTGAGCAGGTTATAATGATGTATGTAAGGAGGGTTAGGAGGGTGAGGGAAGGTGAGAATTGAAGGATCAGGATTATTCAGCCGAGGTGGGCGATTGAGGAATAAGCTAATATTTTTCGTAGCTGGGTTTGATTTAGTCCTCCTCATCCTCCGACAAGGGTTGATGTAATACCTAGCATAAGTAATATTGTAGGGTTTGTTGAGTGTATTTGAAGAATGAGGGCGAAGGGGGCAATTTTTTGTCAGGTAGAGAGGATAAGTCCAGTTGTAAGGTCTAGGCCTTGTAGGACCTCTGGAAGTCAGGAATGTAGTGGAGCCAAGCCAATTTTAAGTGCAAGAGCTAGAATAATTATAGTGGTGGGAAGGGGGTGTGTTATTTGTTCGATGTCTCATTGTCCGGTAAGTCAGGCATTAGTGGTGCTGGCAAATATCAACATAGCGGCTGCGGTGGCTTGGGTGAGGAAATATTTAGTAGTTGCCTCGACTGCTCGTGGGTGGTGATTTTGTGCTATTAATGGAATGATGGCAAGGGTGTTTATTTCAAGTCCCATTCATGCGAGGAGTCAGTGAGAGCTAGAGAGCGTGAGGGTGGTCCCTAGGCTGAGGCCAAGTAGCAGGGTTACCAGAATGTAAGGATTCATTAGTAAAAGAAGGATTTTAACCAACATATTTGGGGTATGGGCCCAAAAGCTTAATTAGCTGATTTTACTAGGAAGTGGTGTAGCGGAAGCACAAAGAGTTTTGATCTCTTTAGTCAGGGTTCGAGTCCCTTCTTCCTAGGAGTCGGGGGGACTTTAACCCCCATAGTACACTCTATCAAAGTGGCCCTTGGGCTTCAGGCACGAATCCGGGATTATAGCTGGGGTGGGAGACCTGCAAATGCAATAGGAAGGGCGAGATGTCAGATAACCAGGGCAAGTGTAAGGGGAAGGAAGTTTTTTCAGATGAGGTGTATGAGTTGGTCATATCGGAATCGTGGGTAGGAGGCTCGTACTCAGAGGAAAATTATTGAAAGAAGGGCTGCTTTAATTATTAAGTTAATGGCAGTTAGTTCTGGTATTGTTGGGATGTGTGAGGCGCCTAAAAATAGTGTTGCAGAGAGTGTATTTATTAGTAGAATATTTGCATATTCGGCCAGGAAAAATAAGGCGAAGGGCCCTCCTGCATATTCAACATTGAAGCCTGAGACTAGTTCCGATTCTCCTTCTGTAAGGTCAAATGGTGCTCGGTTTGTTTCTGCGAGGGTTGAAATATATCATATTGCGGCTAAAGGTCAAGCGGGGATAATAAGTCAGGTTGCTTCTTGGGCAACGTTAAAGGTTTGTAGGGTGAAGCCGCCTGTGAAGATGATGGCATTGAGAAGGATAAGTCCAAGGCTGACTTCGTAGGAGATGGTTTGGGCTACGGCCCGTAGGGCCCCGATGAGGGCATATTTTGAATTAGATGCTCAGCCTGAGCCAAGAATTGAGTAGACGGCTAAACTGGATAGGGCGAGGATAAATAGAATACCTAAGTTTAGGTCGGTTACAGGGTATGGGAGGGGTATTGGGGCTCAGAGAGTAAGTGCGAGAGTTAGCGCGAGTATAGGGGCCAGGAGGAATAGTACGGGGGAGGAGGTTGATGGTCGGACTGGCTCTTTAATAAACAGTTTTACTCCGTCTGCAATTGGTTGTAGGAGTCCGTAGGGTCCAACAATATTTGGGCCTTTGCGTAGTTGTATATACCCTAGAACTTTTCGTTCGATAAGGGTAAGGAAGGCTACTGCAAGCAGGACAGGGACGATAAAGGCCAGGGGATTTAGGATGTGAATTATTAGGGCGGTAATCATAGTTGGGGAGAGGACTTGAACCTCTGTGAAAAGGGCTTAGGTCTTTTGCAGTTACCGGGCTCTGCCACCCCAACATGTCATTATCTTTGACATAGGGGATATGCCCTTTTGCCTATTTTAGTTGGTTTCAACAGGAAGGGTGGGGCGTGCCTTGAGCATTGGCCTCTTCTCTTCGGTCCTTTCGTACTAGAAAAGAGCATTTTATAGATAGAAACTGACCTGGATTACTCCGGTCTGAACTCAGATCACGTAGGACTTTAATCGTTGAACAAACGAACCCTCAATAGCGGCTGCACCATTAGGATGTCCTGATCCAACATCGAGGTCGTAAACCCCCTTGTCGATATGGGCTCTGAAAGGGGATTGCGCTGTTATCCCTAGGGTAACTCGGTCCGTTGATCGGCGTTGCCGGATCTTATTGGTCAGAAATTCTGTTTGTTCGAGCTGCAGCTCTTGGTTTTAGAAGTTAGTACTTCCAGTCCGCTCGGGGGTTTTTTGTTGCCCCGGGGTCGCCCCAACCAAAGACATAGGGGTATAGTTCAATCGGTTTAGTCCTTTATTTAGGGTGCTTAACATGACATACCTTCGTGTCTAAAGCTCCATAGGGTCTTCTCGTCTTATAAGCGTATCCCCGCTTCTGCACGGGGAGATCAATTTCACTGACTTGAAAAAGGAGACAGCTAAGCCCTCGTAATGCCATTCATACAGGTCTCCATTTAAAAGACAAGTGATTGCGCTACCTTCGCACGGTTAAGATACCGCGGCCGTTAAACATTTAGTCACAGGGCAGGCGGGACCTCTTATTCTTTATTTTTGCAAGAGGCGATGTTTTTGGTAAACAGGCGAGGCTTGAAGTGTTTGCCGAGTTCCTTCTTTTTCTTTTGGTCTTTCCTTATGGGCACACCAGTGTAGGGTTAACGGTTGTTTTTGGATGGTTTTCTGGTTATTTACTTGTTGTTCATTACCCTCTTTGTTTGGGGCCGTTAAGTTTCGGTGGGAGTTCGTTCCGATATACACGTGTGCAAGGAGAGAGGCGTATGCTCTCTTGTTACTCATATTAGCATAAATACTCCCATGTTTGCATGGGATGGCCTGGTAATGTTAGGGGGTTAGGGTTTGATTATCAAAATATGTGGATGAGGTGTAATGTTCGAGCTTTAACGCTTTCTGGTAAGGTGGCTGCTTTCGGGCCTACTTAAGCATTATTACCTTAAATAAATATGATCCTTACCCTCCTGGAAAAGTTGTGTCTTGTCTCAAAGGGGCTGTACCCCCTTTGATTAACTCTCTAGGTTTCTTATATATCGGTAAGGGTGAATTATGGTGAAGAAAGAAGCCTGGAGGCTGAACTCCTATCCAATTCTCAGGCAACCAGCTATAACTAGGTTCGGTAGGTTTATCACCTCTACTCAAAGCTCTTCCCACTCTTTTGCCACAGAGACGGGTTTGCCCTATATAATAGGCTGTCTTGGAGTAGCTCACGTAGTTTCGGGGGTCCAAACTAAAGTTCTCTCTGCCTGGTTAAGATACTGGCTAAATCATGATGCAAAAGGTACGGGGGGTAATCTCTGCTTTTCTAGGCTTCACTGGATTGTTTCATTTACTTTTTCAGCGTTCCCTTGCGGTACTTTCTCTATCGCGCCGATGATTCCTTTTCTGTCGCCCATACTAAGGGGGAAAAATGGTTTGGTTTAGCGGGAGTGCGTGTATTAGGGGTTATTTATGTTGGACTGTTGTTTTAGTGGAGGTGGGCTAGCTTGTTGGCGTCAGGGTAATCCGGCTTGCACGGATGATTTTTCAGTGTAAGGGAAATGCTATACTATCTTAGCTATACTCTGATTTTCTCCAAGTGCACCTTCCGGTACACTTACCATGTTACGACTTGCCTCCCCTTAGCGATTAAAGCATTTTATGTATAACTATATTTGTAAGCTCGGGGAGAGTGACGGGCGGTGTGTACGCACTTCAGAGCCAACTTCAGTGGAACACTCTGTTTTCCACTTACTGCTAAATCCTCCTTCAGATATGCGTTTTCAGCAGTATCATTCGTGTTCGCTAGATTAGCGAATGTAGCCCATTTCTTCCCCTCTCATATGCTACACCTCGACCTGACGTTCTGGGCGGTGCCAATTTTGCTTACTATTAGGCCTTCACAGGGTAAGCTTACGACGGCGGTATATAGGCGGGAAAAACAAGGGAGGGTGAGGTTGAACGGGGGTTATCGGTTACAGAACAGGCTCCTCTAGGGGGATCTAAAGTACCGCCAAGTCCTTTGGGTTTTAAGCTAATGCTCGTAGTACCCAGGCGGATAGAGGGTGTACAATTCTATCAATGTTTACGGCTAGGCATAGTGGGGTATCTAATCCCAGTTTGTGTCCTAGCTTTCGTGGGTTCAGGGATTGTTAAAGCCACTTTCGTGGTGGGGCTTCGTGTCTTCGGAAGCGTATGACTGCCTTGAAGACATTCGGCTTTAGTTTTGATTATATCTTAACCACGCTTTACGCCGGTGGTTGTCAACTTGGGCCTCTCGTATAACCGCGGTGGCTGGCACGAGTTTTACCGGCCCTCTTAGCCTTAACTAAGTCAAGCTTGCGCTTATGGCTTAAGGTTTATCACTGCTGAGTTCCCTTGAGGGTGTGGCTAAGCAAGGCGTCATGGGCTTAATATATGGGTGTGCCTGATACCAGCTCCTTGTTTTCGGGCAGAAAACTGGGGGGCATTCTCACGGGGGTGCGGATACTTGCATGTGTAAATCTGGCTAAAGCTGACAGCAAAGTCAGGACCAAACCTTTGTGCCTGCGGAGCTTTCTAGGGCCCATCTTAACATCTTCAGTGTTATGCTTTAAGTAAGCTACGCCAGC